TGAGTGATTTAATCCGGTATAAATATTAGAAAGGGCGGAAACATTATCTTCGCAAACATGAATAGATATATCTTTATTTTACAATTTTTTTTTTCATAAAAAAATTATCTTTATCCCCAGCCTCGGAGGGAGGATTTATCTTTGATGAAAACTTTTATGCTTTTAGAGTTCCATTTTTAGAGTGAAAATGGAATGTACATACCTATACAAAATGAATATCAATGGCTCACTATTCACTCGGGTTTTGAGCCATAATCATTATGTAGGAGAGATGGCCGAGTGGTTGAAGGCGTAGCATTGGAACTGCTATGTAGACTTCTGTTTACCGAGGGTTCGAATCCCTCTCTTTCCGTATTCTTCACCTAATTCATCAATGTTACTGGCCACAATGCATCAAATAAGAATGGATACTCCAACAACTAGCCTGTAGCTTTTCTTTGATATGGATTCTTTATTCCTAATCCTAATTTCTGTGGTACGAAAATACTGGATAAAATGGACAAGGAATGAAAATACCCTACTGATCTATAGATACATGAATGAGAGAAAAATCCCCAGACCAAAACCCTTAACTTACTTCCCTCAGCCCCTTTACTTAAGCGAAAAAAGGGGGGGCAAAATTTGCCGTGTTATTTTAGTTAGGATTAAGTCTGACGAGAGTAATATTCTACAACTAGCAATTCATTTATTTTCAAACCGACCCACTTACTATCTATTATTTGATTGACTAATCCTTTATATTGGAATGGGTGAAGAGTCAAATGTTTTGGTAATTCCTCAGGGGGGGATGAATCAAGATAATTTTGAATCAGAGTCTTAGATTTTTTTTCATCTCTCACCGTAATAATATCTCTGGGTTTGCATCGATAACTTGGTATATCTACTATACGACCATTAACTAAAATATGCCTGTGGTTAACTAATTGGCGGGCTTGAGGAATAGTCGAAGCCATACCCAATCGAAAAAGGATGTTATCCAAACGCATTTCAAGTAGTTGTAGTAAAACCTGACCTGTTGACCCTTTGGCTTTTCCGGCGATACGAACGTATTTAAGTAATTGTTGTTCCGTAAGACCATAATGAAAGCGCAATTTTTGTTTTTCTTCTAAACGAATACGATATTGCGATTTTTTGCCGGGGCGCGATTGGGTTCGAAGATCGCTTCCGGCTCTAGGCTTTTTACTAGTTAGCCCCGGTAAAGCCCCCAGACGGCGGATTTTTTTGAAACGAGGTCCTCTGTAACGCGACATAAAGACTCCTTTTTTTTTATGAAATTTCATAAACCAAAATTAAAACTAAACTAAAATATGATAAATGAAGCGAAATTTACTGAAGTATTACAAAGAATAATTAGAGGAATTGTATCAATAGTCAGACCTTATTGTATAGAAATATTGTATATATAATTGTATTATATAAATAAAAAAGAAAAAGAATTTGAAATAATCGAAAAAAAAAAAATGAAGGGCTCTTTTCTTGATTGATTTGTTCTACAGAGACCAAACCCCTCCAATCCAATTTTTATTAATAATTGGAAGTTTCTATGAAATAATCGAAGGGGAAGGGGCTCGGCGACCTTTAGGAACGGGCAAAGAAGCTTTTCACTTTAGATTTCAATTATCTAAAAAATAAAACAAATGGAGAAAAGCCGGCTATCGGAATCGAACCGATGACCATCGCATTACAAATGCGATGCTCTAACCTCTGAGCTAAGCGGGCTCACATAACATAAATTGTACACGTATACTAATTTAGTAAACTACTGCGGCTGAGATCTTAACTGTTTATTCTTAATTATCTTAACTGTTTATTCTTAATTATTTCATAATAAATATGATATAAATGTAGAAAAATTCAACTATAGAAACGAATAAGAATGGAAAATCTAATTTTCAAAAATATTTCATTTTGATATATTAATTTAGATCTATTTCTCAAATATATGTTTATCAATAATAAATATCTTAATTTGTTTAATTAGAGACGAATATTTTTTTACTATTCCATATTTAATATTTCCTTTACTATTTTTTAATATTGTTTTTTGATATTTTACTATATAAAAAATAAAATAAAAATAAAACTATATAAATTCTAAATAAAATATTTTAGTACATGGTTTTTTATTTCTAGATATTTATTTAGATTTAGAATTTGAAATAGAATTTTGTACCTAAAGTTAGGAATATAATCTAGTAATTAAGTTAGAATCTTATTGTATATTTATTATATATTATAATCGTATAATATAATATATTAATATAATTAATTAATTATTATATCTATTTGAATCTATTTGAAAGCGAAAATAGAGAATTTATAAAATTTGAAATAATTTCATTAATATTCATTAATATATAAATTAACGGAATGATTAATTGATTAATTATATCCATTCGATTAGTTATGGCTATTAATGAAATTTGAAATTAATAATACTAAATTGCCCTTTGTCGTTTTTTTTTTTTTTTTATTATGATCTGCCCTAAGAAAAGGATAAGAGGAGAAAAGTGCAATCCAGACCATAATGAAACATTCCTAGGGTTTCATTCGGAAAGGCGAAACCTAAGACAAAAAAAAAAAAAGAATCGACCGTTCAAGTATTCAAAATTGCACACTAAAAATGATAGAAAATCATAGAAATTGGGACATGTATATATATAATATATTATAATAGATATATGTTATGTGGTATATATCTATATTGAATTTCTGGTTGGACCAAGTATGGTCTCCAATAGAGATGAAAGAAGATAGATAAAAAATCAAATCGGAGAAAACACTTTTCAATACAGGAATCGATATCTAATCAATTCAACGGTTCCAGCATAATATAAATGGAAATGAACAAAAAAGGGTAAACGGCATCATGATGTGATCCTAATCACATCACAAAAAAAAGGGGGATATGGCGAAATTGGTAGACGCTACGGACTTAATTGGATTGAGCCTTGGTATGGAAACCTACCAAGTGATAACTTTCAAATTCAGAGAAACCCTGGAATTAAAAATGGGCAATCCTGAGCCAAATCCCGTTTTATGAAAACAAACAAGGTTTCAGAAAGCGAGAATAAATAAAGGATAGGTGCAGAGACTCAATGGAAGCTGTTCTAACAAATGGAGTTGGCTGCATTGTGTTCGTAAAGGAATCCTTCCATCGAAACTTCCGAAAGGATGAAAGATAAACCTATATACATATGTATACTTACTGAAATACTATCGCCAAATGATTAAAAATGATTAATGATGACTCCAACCGGTTCTATAATTTTTTTCTATCTATTTATATGAAAAATGAAAGAATTTTTGTGAATCGATTCAAAATCAAAATTGAAAAATGAAATAAATATTCATTGATCAAATCATTCACTCCATCATAGTCTGATAAATCTTTTTTTTTTAGAATTGATTAATCGGATAAGAATAAAGATAGAGTCCCATTCTACATGTCAATATCGACAACAATGAAATTTATAGTAAGAGGAAAATCCGTCGACTTTAGAAATCGTGAGGGTTCAAGTCCCTCTATCCCCAAAAAGACCTGGTTGCCTCCCTAATTATTTATCTTCTCATTTTATTTTGTTAGTGACTCAAAATTGGTTATGGTTCGCAGTTATTCTCACTCTACTATTTCATTCACAAACCGATCTGAGCGGAAATTTTTTTTCTTATCACATCATAAGCCTTGTGTGTGATATATATGATACGTGTACAAATGCAAATGAGCATCTTTGAATAATGTATTAAATTAAAATAATTAACAATCTATATCATTATTTGTATTATTTGTACTGTATTGAAACTTACAAGGTTTTCTTTTTGAAGATACAAGAAATTCTACCAGGGCCTGGATAATACTTTGGAATATCTTTTCGTTTTTTAATTGACATAGACCCAAGTCCTATATTAAAATAAAATGAGGATGATGCGTCGTGAATGGTCGGGATAGCTCAGCTGGTAGAGCAGAGGACTGAAAATCCTCGTGTCACCAGTTCAAATCTGGTTCCTGGCACATGAGTAATTTGTATGAGTATATATTCGACAAATTAATTGATATGGGTCGACATACATATTCAGTATTCTAGTTATAGATCATGATACATACTTATCCATCTAAGTGTCGGAGCTATACCCCTTACTAATTTAATTAAGTTTTATGTATATAAAACAGGCAAAAGAAACGATGGGTATTGTGTATTAAAGTATACAAAGGAAACGAACTCCATTTTGTTTCCTCTTACTTTTTTTTTATTTGTTCGTGTCTCCACCAGTAAAAAAAATGTTACTACTTCATACATATTCCAAAGGGTAAATTACAATTGCTTAGTTGAAAGACCAAAAAATAGAGTCTAGAGTCTAGGGGAGGTGAAGGGCGGGAATAGCCAAGATTGATCTCAGATACAGTACAAATAGAATATGACCCTCTTTCATTTCCTTATATATTTTTTTTCATATTCTATTTCTTTATTTCCTCCTATGTTACTTTCTAGAGCCCTTCTAAGTGATGTGCGCGGTACATAGTTCATGATGTGGAACTCTTTTAATTTCATCCTATTGGCTCGGCTCATCCGAAAAAGTATCTTCAAAATTTGAGAATTTCAATGAACCCTCTAATTCTTTTTTTTATTTATTTAGCCCACCTAATGAATGAAACGTCAATTACTCTGTTTGATCTATAAGAGAACGTCCAAATATTCTTTTAATATCTGGAGTTGTAGAAGTGAATATTTGTTTCTGATTATTCAATGAGCATCTTGTATTTCATAAAAATTTGGGGCAATATAATCCTTACGTAAAGGCCAGCCTATCCAACTTTCAGGCATTAAGATACGTTTCAGGCGTGGATGATTATCATAAAAGATTCCCAGCATATCATAAGATTCCCTTTCTTGAAAATCTGCGCTTTTCCAAACCCAGAAAACAGATGGAATTCTAGGATTCCCCCTTGGGGCAAATACTTTTATGCATACCTCTTCCGGTTGATCTATACCATACTCTAT